CTCCAAAAATGGGGACTCTCGGGTCAGGTGAATTCGAGAATAGACGTCCGTTGGCATTCCAGCCTTCCTTCCCCTTTCGGGGCCTATCCGAAAGAGAATCCAGTACCTCTTGGTCATGAATATCTGAATCGGACGAACCGGCCCCGTCAATATCTTTCCTTCGGAACAAAACAATTCGAATTAGGCTCGGTCAACTGGAATGTTTCTTAGCCATACATATAGGAGATCTTCCAATTGATAAGATCCATCGACCGGAGACGAAGAGAAAGGTCTATCTATTTTCTTTAGTTATTCCGTGCATTTTTGAGTGATTCAGTGAAACCAATGATTCGTTATTCGAGCAGATAGCAACAACCCTTTCATCGGACATGCATCTTTTTGATTTTTCAACGGATTTCCATGTTTCATTAATGGAAATTTTTGGAGGTAATGTAGTGAGTCTGAGTAATAGGCTCTGGTTGTTCGCCGTTCCAGAATTCTTGTTTAGGCAGTTCATACCATCCATACAGACATCGTGTTTTGATCTAAGATTTCAATTCTTCCATGTTTCCGCAGTAGCAGTTCCATGTAGCTAAGGCCAAAAATAGGGAAGAAACCAGTATTTCCACGACTCTACCAACCGGTCAATTCGGTTCCACTTAATCCCCCTTTCATGGCCACATATCTTTCCGGCTAAGCTAAGGAATGGGAAATCTTTCTCCTGTGAAATGAATCAAATGGTTCATCTCATCCGGGAAAAGCCATCTCTTTCTCAACAATGTCTTTGTCATTTGATCCACTAGCGTTCCGTTAGATAGGAACAGATTTGATAAATACTGATAACTCTCGGATCGAATATTAGAACGGAAAGACCCATTAGATAATGAACTATTGGTTCTCTGACATCTCTGGCGATGAATCAACAATTCGAAGTTATTTTCTTGCGTATTCTTGCTGAACCAGCTTTCAGACAGCAATTCCGGAGGACTTGTTAGAAAAGTAAGAAGCCCCTTTGCCATCTCTTGATCTGCAAAGAATTCGCGACGTGAAAACACAGGCGCATCGAAAAAGAATGGATTCGCAGGGTCCCAAAGAAATTGGCTTATTTGAAATTGAAAAAAGACTTGGTCTTTGGAAAATCGATCTCGTGTCTGGTACTGCATGGTTCCACTCTGCAAGAACTCCGAATCATTCTCTTCCGAATCATTCTCTTGATGAGAAATGATCCGCGTGCCCAAAAATGACCTGGACCAATAGGGAAATCCCAATTCATTGGGACTTTCGATCCAACCAAAGAGATCGGGGTACCCTATTCTAGGAGCCCAAACTATGTCATTGAAGAAATCCTCCTCTATCTGTTGCGGGTCGCGGTCTCCTTCTCCAAATGCAACCCCTTCTTCCAATTCAAACTCCGATTCGTCTTTTTCATAGAGAAATTTCGGATCAACGCTAGAACAAAATCCATTTTGCATCATATCTAAGGGATTCCTTCGTTCGGACCGAAGAAGCAATGTCACTCGATCATTATCAAACTCACTGCCCTCTTTTTCTGTCCGAGAGGATAGAGTGCCTTCTCCTTCGAATACTTCTAATAGGCCACGAACTAGAGCAGAATCAGTCTCAACCAAATAAGAAGTGATCCCATTTTTTTCATCGGGTCCGGGTAGAGACCAAAGATCATGAGCGACCGATCCGGCAGAACAACTCAAAAGATAAAGAAGTCTCGTTAATCTCTTCATGCTCGTTGCAAGCTCGAAGTACCAGTTGCACAAATAAGAACTAGGGAATCTCTTCTTCAGATAGATAGATATAGGATCTATGGAGCCATTACTTAGAAGTACATTTTGTGCAACAGCCCTTCCTATCTGATAGAAAAGGATCCCATGATCCTGAACCGGTCTTACCTTGGCTCGAAAATTCCAAGTTTGTCTATGAAGAGCAGATCGAATTGTATGAGTGTCTATAGTGGATTTCTTCTGTGCAATACTAATGGATAGGGCCTCATTGGTAAGTGCTACAAGATCTCGTACACTGGAACCCATGGTTAGGGACCCGAATCCATTAGGATGGGACAGTTTCTTTTCCAAGTGAAATCCCCTAGTATATGAAAGAGTGAAAAAGTGCTTTCGTTGTTGTGGAATAAGAAGCCTTCGTAGCTTAAGGCATGTATTTAATTTATTCGGAGCTATTAGAGCGGGATCCACTTTTTGGGGAATATGAGTCGAAGCAATAACAAGGATATTGCTAGTGGAGCATCTTTCACAATCCCTGGAGAGAGAGTTCACTAATAGACCGAGGGATAAGTCATTCGACGCACGCACAGACAGATCATGAATGTTTGGAATCCATAGTATGCAAGGGGACATTGCTTTTGCTAATTCGAATGGAAGGAGGATACTAAATCCCTCTAGTAGGAGTCTATCCCTCTCCGTAGTTAGCTCATTTAGCAACTCTATATCATCTATATCAAGGTCATCATCGCTATCGCTATCGTCACTCTCATCACTATCAATAGCGTCACTCTCATCACTATCACTATAATCATTATCAAGATCGTCAGCGTCACTATCATAAGGATCGATCTTAGAAAAAATGTCATCCAGGAACTTGTTCGGAACTACCGTAATGAAAGGAACATAGGAGTTTGTCGCGAGGGATTTGACCAAATAGGATCGTCCAGTTCCTATCGAACCTATCACTAAAATACCCCTAGAGGGGGATAGGGCTAAGCGGAGCGAAAAGGGTTTTCCAGGAGATCGGAAAGTAGCCCTACACGAGGTTTGTGAATAAGTGATTGTCTGAAAATGAGCAAGGAATATCCGTCTTTCGGCTAAACAGGATCTATTGAACTCATAATTCAGTAGATCCTTTTGATGAATGTCAACTACGTATCGTAAGTAAATTGATCCCGGTTGTTCAACCATTTGATAACTAGAGTCATTCTTTGATAAACCATCACTATGAGTCAGACTCAATAGCATTTGATCCATCCTTTTTTCTGTCGTTAAGGTGGAGAACTGAACCAAGAATTCTCTTTCTTCATCCCCAATCAAATCACTGTTCGCGACCCAGGATTCTATTTGATCATCAATCCACTCAACGTTCACGTTTTTTCTTAGCAATGAATAGAGCTCTTTACTTGTACGACTTAGATGTCTCGTATTTCTCGAAAAAGTGATTCGATTGATGGGATTTGGTATGATCCTTAGGAAATCCATGATACCGATGAGATTGCTATTCCAAAATTTCTTCTTATTAAAAGCAAAACCCCATATTGCTTCGAGAAAATAGACGAATTGTTCCAGAGCAACTAGAAAGAGATTCTTTAACCAGAAAGAATTTTGCTCAGATGGAGGATACCTATCCAGAAGTTTTCGCAACTCAATCATGTATGATGGAATCATCAAAGATTTGATCTGTTTGAAATCCGTCTGTAACTCACTAGAGGCTCGGGAAACAAAGAGAAGATGGGTATTAACGAGATATCCAGCAACAAGAAGAAGGAAAAGGATGAGGAACTCCCGAGCATTTGATGATCTCAGCCATAGGGGTGACTCATTCTCATTCTTTCGATGAATGATTGTTGCGGACCGACGAAGAATCTGGAACCAATGATTCGCAATCTCATCGAGATTCCAGTTGGAAAGACTCAACCACAATTTTGTCTGAAGAATCCACCATGATGTCTCCAGACTATGCTGAAAAAGAGATATGTGACTGCGCAATAGGTTTGAAAAAGGATCGAAAAGGGCGAATTTGAGATACTTGAACCCTGTCAAAGTAAAGAACCACGGTATATAGGGTTGGAACAGAGTCCATTGTGCGAGATTTAAAAAAGCACGCTCTCGTTCAAGGGTTCTATCATCCATCTCCCTAACCCTAAGACTCCGTTTTTTCCTCTTTTTGGATTTCTCAGCCCAAATCAAACCCATGTTTGAATTGAAATTGCGATACTGCTTCCCTTCGGAATCGGAATCAGATAGATTCATATCTGAAAGAGGTGGACAATCCGTTCTTTCAAAATGGACTCTTTGTCCCTCTGTTAGAGGTGTTCCAGAAATGTCTGCGATCGAATAAATAGCTCTACCAACGAATGGATCGGATCGCATTGGAAAATGGAAAGATTTGTACAAGTTATACGTTTCGTCACCACTTTGTGGCAAATCCTTAGGGATGAATATCTTCGATACCTGTGACTCGATTGGTGAAATCGTATCTCGCTCCAAAAAAACATGTTTTTTTTTACCGACGCACAAAGAAAATCTTTTGTTGCGAATGAACAAGATATTGAGGAATTGTCCATACGTAAGATCAGAATTCTTGAGAAGGGCCTTTTCCACAGAAAAAGGGAATTTTTTGTTATAATCGAACCAGAAGTGATGTGGATTATTCAAGAATCGAAGTCGATTTGCTTTAGAAAAAGAAGATATCAAAGAACTTCGATGAAATGGTTTCACGGGATTCAGCCAATTGTCTCGATCGTGGGATATCATTGAGAAATAGGAATCCGTGTTATCCAAATTGTTCCTGCAATTCTTTCGAGTCGGGAATGGGTCAATCATCCATTTTGTCTTATTGAACAAAAAGGGTGATAGTGTGCCTCCATTGATCGAGAATTTCGATTGTTTGGAAGGATCATGATCATCCAATAAGAAGGGTTTCCATTGATTTTTAGTAAAAGGAACAATTTGAACACCTACTGAGTCTAACAACGGATTGCAGAGTGGATCATTCGGCCCTTTCAATTCATAGATATAGATGGGGATCTCAGACCCAGGAATGGGGGGACTCCCGAGACTCAAAAAGAAAAAAGGAAGTGACTTCGACCAAAAGGACAAAAAGAGAAGGGACTTCGACAAAAAGAAGAGAAGTGACTTCGACCAAAAGGGAAGTGAATTCGACAAAAATAAAGATGCCTTCCCCAATGCCTTCCCCAAAAGGAAACGAGGTGACTTGGTCAAAAAGGGATGTGACTTCGACAGTTTGACCATAAACTCGGCCCAATCCATCCAAGATTGAGTCGGATTCATACGGAATCGATTCAGATGACTACAGAAGCCATTCAGATGAATACGGAAGCGATTCAGATGAATAAGGAAGCCATTCAGATGAATACGGAAGCGATTCAGATGAATACGGAAGCGATTCAGATGAATACGGAAGCGATTCAGATGAATACGGAAGCGATTCAGATGAATACGGAAGCGATTCAGATGAATCCAGAATCGATCTCGATTCAGATGAATACGGAAGCGATTCAGATGAATACGGAAGCGATTCAGATGAATACGGAATCGAGATCGATGAATACGGAAGCGATTCAGATGAATACGGAAGCGATAGCGAGATCGATGAATACGTAAGCGATCTCGATGATGATGATATCGATCGAACACTACTTGAAATTGAAAACGCCTCTTCGCCTCAGAAATGAAATGTTCCGGGAAATTTTGGGTCCATTTGTATCTATATGCATTAGGATCCCGATTCATGGATCTCTCGGTTCGAGAACTAAGAGGGTCCGACCCTTTCTTCTGACTCTTTTTCAAATTCGAGAGATGCTGGTTGATCGTAGATTTCATTCTCGTTCTATGATTCCGAGTCTCATTTCCTATTGAATCCCCTTTCATTCCATATTCGAAGTTGCGATTGGAGCGATTCATTACCATGAAAAAGAATCGATTTGATACATTTCTTATGTACCCATAGGTCCTAGAGTGGATTTGAATCAGATTTAGGATCAATCTAGATGGATTGACTCTGTTGTTACTAGCCACTTTTTTGGATTTTGGATCTTCAGAAAAAATAGGAGGTACAACCAATAAAGATTTTTTTTTCGATTCATCGCCGGAGTGAAATCCCTCCGAAAAAGGAAAAAATACCCTCTCATAATCAGACACCAGATCCGGCTCGGTGATTGATAGAATGAGTAGATCTGCCATTTTTGAAAATCTCTCTTCTGATTCAAAATCGTGGTCGAACGTGTACCCCACCCTGTTCCGGTCATGGAATAGATGAAAGAAATCCAAAAATGGATTTTGGGTCAAGAATGAAATCTTATTGGAACTGTCCAGATCCGGTTCATCCTTCGGAACCCTAGCACATCCCGGATCTGATGAAATAGGATGAATTGCGATGGTCTTTTGTAAATACGGAATGATCTTGAATAGATCCACTATTTCTTTCTTTTCCGATCGCCTGGAAGGGACAAAAGAAACATCGTGTTGTTTCTTCAACAATTTAGGATCGGACCTCTCAGTATCAGTAGGATTCGAACCCAGATGAAGGGCTAAGCATCGGTCCGAGAAAAAAGAACGAATTGATCTTGTAGGATTCCCAAGAAATTCTTCGAGTTCTTCCGGAAGCAGATGACGAACCATCTGCTTCTCACGTTCCGCGAATCGCTGGGACATTGAGGAATCTCCAGAAAGGCTTTTCGGGAATCGGTCGGATTCTATCTCGGTTCCTTCCGGTTGAAGAAAGGAAGGATCCCAATCCAAAAGAATCGATCTTTTTTTGAGTTGTTGAATCTCTCTTTGATTGATCAATGTGTGAGATTCCGAATCCTCATTCCTAATGGAATCGAAAGCATCTCTCGATTGATCAGAAGATCCTTTCAATTGGCTAGAATCCCTTACTTGAAAGAAACGAGATCTTGGGGAATCAGAGTGAATATTTGACGATACATTCCAGACCTTGCTAAAAAACCCATCCTTGTTTCCCAACCACCCATTGTCTAACCAAATCCAATTCTCTCTCGAGACCTTCCTCAAAAAATCCGATCCCTGTTGTTTGAAGAAATCCTCCCCTTCCATTGGTCTTTTTTCACGAAAAGCAGGCATGAGATAACAAATCCAGTGTTTCACTAAGATTTCGAATAGCTGTCCCGAATTCAAGTTGATTCTGTTTCGCTTCTTCCTCGGAGAAAGGCCATCAAACCAGTCCCAATCGGGGTCCCTGCCGATCGGATCATCCGTCGTATAGGATACAAAAAGAAACTCCAGATATTGTAGATCTTTCTCTTTGAATGAGATCTCAATTCCAGCTACGGTTTCTTTCGATATCTTCCAACTAGAATCCCGATTTGTTCCGATCCAGTTCCGCCACCACCGCGAACCCCAGTTCGAGTCAGGCATGATACACTTTTGAGTTATTGGGAGAACCCCAGGACTCCCTTTCGGATCCATGAAACAACTCTCAGAGATCGTTTTTTTCCGATACAGAAGCGAAACAACCAACCTATGGGACGACCGAAACAATGGGTCATTTCTGGGTCCAATGGAATTCATAGGTACAGGAAGAAGCCCCCTCAAATAGAGATTTTTTCTTTCGACCAGAGTTTGATGGTGCATACGAGAGATAACGACCGCTACTAGAATCAGTACTACACCCTTAACCAGTACTGCAACTTTGCTCGTGAAAGATCGGTTGCTTGGTGAACCCGAAAGCAGGATACTCCAAATTCGGGGGTCAAAAAGTTTCAGAAAACGTTCTTGGTGGAAAAAAAGATAAGTGAAAGAT